GTGAATCCATGGAGGGCCACCATTGACTAGTTTTCTAAATAGTCTTTTTAGTTTAACCTAAGACAATGTGTGCGTGGTTAAAAAAATTGACTTAGTGAATGAAATGAAAATATACAACTAATATATGATCTAGAGTTATAGAAAAAAAGATTACAATAAAGATTACAATACAATATTGATATTAGAGTAGAGAATTGAAAAAAGGAAAGAGATCTCAAAGATCTTTTTCCTAAAATTACCTTTTGTCCATTTATATCATAATCCTACCTTTCCTTCAATGAATTAGATTGGTCATCGAATCCGACTATTAACTATTCGGAGTCGTAATTTGACGAAGAAGTCTTGTGGTATTACGACGTCTTATTAAATTAAATAAAAAAGGATGTTCTATAGAATGATTCCCTTTTTCAGTTGATTTTATTCAACGATTGACCAAACGAAAATATTAATAAATAATAAATTGTATGAACTTAGATCAATCAAATCAATTTCTATGCAACGATTCGCCCCAATCAATTTATCCATTGATTATCTTATCCATTTAGGTTGCAAGATAATGATAAACAATGGGGAAGGGAAAGGTTAATTTATAAAAAGGAGATTCATAAAAGGTTTGTAGAGGGGAGGTCGAACTAGGTATATAGAATTGAATGACTATAAGTTAACTCTTGTCAAGCATTAGACGCATCCTTAGCAAATCTGATTGAATTGAAGATGAAGAAAGAGTTGGTTTACATTGTGGAAGAAAGACATGTATATGTGATATTAGATATTGACTTGTTAGATACGAGCTAAAAATATATCTAATTTGACCTACTAATCGAATGTGAATGTAGATGGGGATTCTATAGAAATCCTTCTGTCTAATCTGTGACTGTGAGTTGAATTAATAAATGGATGAAGTCAATAAAAAAATCGAAGAATTCAAAGAGCGGTTCGGGACAAAGAAACAGAAAATCAAAAGTTCTATGGATTCATAAAGACTTTCTCGAGAGAAACTAAAAAAGAGATATCAAAGTAGTTTTGATTATTCAAGAATGTTATTACTTGAATTCGAAGTTCGTAGTTACTTCGACTGGACGAATCATAGCATGGAATAATTAAGTCATAGTTCATTGGTTGAATGTATCATTAACCATTTTTTTTTTGGTACGAGGAACTTATCATGAATCCACTGATTTCTGCCGCTTCCGTTATTGCTGCTGGATTGGCTGTAGGGCTTGCTTCTATTGGACCTGGAGTTGGTCAAGGTACTGCTGCGGGTCAAGCTGTAGAAGGTATTGCGAGACAGCCTGAGGCGGAGGGAAAAATACGAGGTACTTTATTGCTTAGTCTAGCTTTTATGGAAGCTTTAACAATTTATGGCCTGGTTGTAGCATTAGCACTTTTATTTGCTAATCCTTTTGTTTAATATTTAGATTAGAAATATGAAAACATTTTTTCATATTATATTGCCTTGGATTTGTGCTTTGCTTTTTCGAATTATATAAGGATTTCATTCCTAGAATTACTTATTCGTTGAGAAAATAACCCACGGGAAGGGCTGATTTGCGGATGAGGAATTAGCATACCAACTCGCTTTCATCCTTCCCGTTCGTGTTGGTAGACCTCTTTTAGTTTTTAAGAGAGGTTGCAAGCAAGAGGGTAATTCATCATTTCTAAATCAAATAGATTTTTAATTCGATTTAGAAAGTAGGAAACTAGAAAGAAATATATATATATATAAAGAGGGCAAAGTAATACAAAAAGAACTCTGTTCGATTTTTTAGTCTATCTATACGAGGAGATCATATCATATGAAAAATGTAACCGATTCTTTCGTTTCTTTGGGCCACTGGCCATCCGCCGGGAGTTTCGGGTTTAATACCGATATTTTAGCAACAAATCTAATAAATCTAAGTGTAGTGCTTGGGGTGTTGATCTTTTTTGGAAAGGGAGTGTGTGCGAGTTGTTTATTTCAAGAATAGGCTGGATCCAACCAGATGTACTTTTTCTGTTATAACTAGGAAAGTTATACCTAAGAAAGAGGGGTGCATGATCTCGCGAATTACTTCTGAATAAATTCAGAAATCATATGTAAGAACTATAGCATTTCGTAATTTATTGGAAAATCTACTTTGATTCTCTATCAACCAATAATGCGGGACCATTAACATGGTTAAAGCTAAACTGTTTGAAGTCCAGACGCGGCATGGTACTCTTTCTACCACTATGTTAATATAGAGACGGTTTCAAAAAAATAAATATATTTATATTTTATCAATATAGAACACTCATATCGATAAAATGATTTGAACTACTTATTGGGGATTTTATCCCCTTTTTTAGCCAATGCTGAATCGATGACCTATTGTGTATAAAGTAAAAAAACTTCTTGGATTAAAAAAAGTAAACAACTTTGCTGACAATTACATATTTTTTGTTTGGTCAGAAGAGTCCTCCGAATATTTTGGTCTTGGATTAGTGATTCCGTTTGATATTTTGATTTCATTTTGGAATA